CATTATTGTATACTATTTTATATGTATGGCGCAACCCAATCCGTTTTTTGTTTTGAAAGTTTCGCATTACTTACTTTCTTTCTTTGTAATTTGTAAAGTAAATATATAAATAGATAAATAATAAGAAATTAACGCTTGAGAGTGATATATGTTATAGTTGTATATGTAAATCCTAGATGTGAAAATAGAATAGTAAATAGAATAGTAATATGAATATGCAGAATTTTTCAATCAACAAAATAAATAATTTGATTTCTTTTTTTATTCAAAGAATAAATAAGTGTAATGTAAATAGAAATGATGAAATAAGAAACAACGGCCAATGTCATAAAAATGATGAATCATAAATAGAGTTTAGGTTCGAATTCCATAGATAATATGAATGGGATTGTCTATAATGATAGAGAAATACAACATCTCCGCATATATAATTCTTAATTCTTATTCATCGATATATATTATATTAATAATATATTTATATATTTTTTTTAAAAATGGGTTGGTTAAGTTTGAAAATGCACTCATTGAATGAGTAAACAATTGAATTGGATTCGGTTGGATAGTACCAACGAAATCGAGTACTAATTCCCATTTCTTATTAAATTAACCGATCTACTTGCTATCGGACATTTTTTTATTTTTGTTTGCAAAAAAAATTTCGACATATAATACTTTATTATTATGAGAATCAATCCTACTACTTCTACTTCGGGTCCTGGGGTTTCCGCTCTTGAAGAAAAAAACCTGGGGCGTATTGCTCAAATCATTGGTCCGGTACTGGATGTATCCTTTCCACCGGGCAAGATGCCTAATATTTACAACGCTTTGGTAGTTAAAGGTCAAGATACGGTTGGCCAGCAAATTAATGTAACTTGCGAGGTACAGCAATTATTAGGAAATAATCGAGTTAGAGCTGTAGCTATGAGTGCTACAGATGGTCTGATGAGAGGAATGGAAGTGATTGATACAGGAGCTCCTCTAAGTGTTCCAGTTGGTGGGGCGACTCTCGGACGAATTTTCAACGTTCTTGGAGAGCCTGTTGATAATTTGGGTCCTGTAGATACTCGCACAACATCTCCTATTCATAGATCTGCGCCTGCCTTTATACAGTTAGATACAAAATTATCTATTTTTGAAACGGGGATTAAAGTAGTGGATCTTTTAGCTCCTTATCGTCGTGGAGGAAAAATCGGGCTATTCGGGGGGGCCGGAGTGGGTAAAACCGTACTCATCATGGAATTGATCAACAACATTGCAAAAGCTCATGGAGGTGTATCCGTATTTGGCGGAGTGGGCGAACGCACTCGTGAAGGAAATGATCTTTACATGGAAATGAAAGAATCTGGGGTGATTAATGAACAAAATATTGCGGAATCAAAAGTCGCTCTAGTCTATGGTCAGATGAATGAACCGCCGGGAGCTCGTATGAGAGTTGGCTTGACTGCCCTAACCATGGCGGAATATTTCCGGGATGTTAATGAACAGGACGTACTTCTATTTATCGACAATATTTTTCGTTTCGTCCAAGCAGGATCCGAAGTATCCGCTTTATTAGGAAGAATGCCTTCCGCTGTAGGTTATCAACCCACTCTTAGTACAGAAATGGGTTCTTTGCAAGAAAGAATTACTTCTACCAAAGAGGGATCCATAACTTCTATTCAAGCCGTTTATGTACCTGCGGACGATTTGACGGACCCCGCTCCTGCCACAACATTTGCGCATTTAGATGCTACTACCGTACTATCAAGAGGACTCGCTGCAAAAGGTATCTATCCAGCAGTAGATCCTTTAGATTCAACATCAACTATGCTCCAACCTAGAATTGTTGGTGAGGAACATTATGAAACTGCGCAAAAAGTTAAGCAAACTTCACAACGTTACAAAGAACTTCAGGACATTATAGCTATCCTTGGGTTGGACGAATTGTCCGAAGAGGATCGTTTAACCGTAGCAAGAGCACGAAAAATTGAGCGTTTCTTATCACAACCCTTCTTCGTAGCAGAAGTTTTTACCGGTTCTCCAGGAAAATATGTTGGTCTAACAGAAACAATTAGGGGTTTTCAACTGATCCTTTCCGGGGAATTAGATGGTCTTCCGGAACAGGCCTTTTATTTGGTAGGTAATATCGATGAAGCTACCGCGAAGGCTATGAACTTAGATGTGGAGAGCAAATTGAAGAAATGACCTTAAATCTATGTGTACTGACCCCTAATCGAATTGTTTGGGATTCGGAAGTGCAAGAAATAATTTTATCGACTAATAGCGGCCAAATTGGTGTATTACCAAATCACGCACCTATTGCCACGGCTGTAGATATAGGAATTTTGAGAATACGTCTTAACGACCAATGGTTAACAATAGCTCTGATGGGCGGTTTCGCTAGAATAGGCAATAATGAAATAACCATTTTAGTAAATGATGCAGAGAGGGGCAGTGACATTGATCCGCAAGAAGCTCAACAAACTCTTGAAATAGCTGAAGCTAATTTAAGTAGCGCTGAAGGCAAGAGACAAACAATTGAGGCAAATTTAGCTCTCCGACGAGCTAGGACGCGAGTCGAGGCTATCAATACAATTTTATAACTAGTTGTTGGTGCGTCCGAATAGAATATAGAAGAATAAAGAAAAAGAAATTTTGATTATACACCATATTCTATTTGGATTCTACCGATTGAATCCAATCAAGTGTAATCAGATTTTGGTGCAACAAGAAACAACTCAAAAAATAGAAAAAATAAGAAGTAGTAGGGTATGGAAAAGATACAAAATAAATCAAAAAAAGAAGGTGGGTAGAAATACTTATTAGATACCATTGGCTGTGCGGTATCTAATAAGTTCTACCTACTATTGGATTTGAACCAATGACTCCTGCCGTATGAAAGCAATACTCTAACCGCTGGGTTAAGTAGGTCATTTATTATCATAAAGAAAAAAAAAAAAAGGAACCCGTCACATTGATAGATTATAGATGGAATCTTATTTCTAAGCAATACCCTTGACAGGAAACAGATCAGAGAGCTATCATGTCAGATTATGCAATACTCACCTTGACAAGAATTTATATAATGATAAAATATTTATCACAAACACAAGGGCCATAGCTCAGTTGGTAGAGCACCTCGTTTACACGCGCGCCAATGTTTTTTCAGAGGAGTCCATCATGTAATCAACAGAATTTATCTTAGTAAAAAGTCGACGTCTTACTCCATGGATTCGAAGGAACAAGAGAACAATAGCCTGACAAATGGTTGGTTGGTCCAATTGAGGTCCCAATTTAGGCGCCAAGAAATAGAACCCATCATTGATTTGATAATTGATAAGGTGAATATTCAGTCCATTCAATGCTAGGCATAATGAGTATAAGTACCTCAAAAAAATCTCTTTTTGTCCTATGAACTTGAAGGTGTATGAAGTTTCATATTTGATGCTTTGGGCAGAGCGATAGAGACTCCATTTAACTTAGGTTGATATAGGCCGAAGGCAGACCTACGTCAAGATAACTCTTTTTTGAAACACTTTGGTATTGCTACTGAATAAAAATAAAGAGTCAGAGCACGCGGAGCCATCTCGTTATCTTTCTGTTAAGAAAAAGGATGGCGGACTCGCTGATATTTATATCAGTTGATGAAAGAGCCCAATGCAAAAAAAAAATGCACGTTGGGTCTTTGAAACAGTTCGAATCATTTTGATAATAATAAGTTTGATCTGTTTTACCGAGAAGGTCTACGGTTCGAGTCCGTATAGCCCTAATTTTTCATTAATGTAAATTTCCAATTCAAAAATCGTAATTCGATATATCATATATATCATAAAGTAATAAATAGAATCGAGTAATCGAAAAATACAAATTTTAGGAGGTTTCAATGAAGTATCCTCCTAAATTTACTAGACGATTTCGTATCGTTATAGTAATGAATGTCATTTTAATTGAAAAAAAAAATAAATCTATTAGAAAAATGGATTTTTATTTCTTTTGGTTATATCAGCTTAGTGTTTGGATTCTCACCGAAGGTTTTGGCCGCGGGGAGCCACAATCCAGGACTAAGCCTTGGTTCCCCCTAGCCCGGATCGAACCCCTTGAAGATCGGCTCGCTCAAAAGAGCATCCGAGAAGAACGAGAGGAATTGTCAAAAGACATGAAACGGATGGCGATGAGGGTCCAACACAGCAGGATACAGATGGTGCGTGTATGCGCGAATAGGAGGATAAACTATCTCCCATTCCATTCATTCGTCAAATTAGAACCGAATTTCTAATTTTGGTTTAGATTCTATGTAGATCAAGAACTACATGAGTTGCTTAACTTACTACGTGAGTTTGATTATAATTGTCAGTCATGGATAGATTCTCTATTTTATAGAGACATAGAATTTCCTCAGCTCTACGAGGTGGAGAGTGCCGTCGCCAAGATGCCCGGAAATCAAGCCCAAACGATTTTGGGAGAGCCCGTTGAAACGCTTACTTCTTTATCAACCCAGCAATGAGCAAACTTAGCCAAAAAAGCAGGTTATTCAATAATTAATTCAATTATAAATAAAATATTTGATCATCGAAAAACTGAAAGGCATTTACCCAACCGACGGTTGGGTAAATGAACGAGGAGTCCGCGAAAAAGCCTTTTCAAAAAATATCAAAAATTCCATCCATAAAATGGAAGTTCCAACAACAACAACAACAAATCCCCATTCTCTTACCGGGGTCAACCAAGGGAATTTCCCCAGTTTTCCACAATTGGAAAATAGAGCAAATTCGAATCTTTAAAATTCGATCCAAAAAGGTAAGTGACCGGTAATTGTTCTTATTTTATTTGATACATTTCAGTGAGTAATGTTCGTGAATTAGGTGAAGGAAGGTACGGAAAGAGAGGGATTCGAACCCTCGGTAAACAAAAGCCTACATAGCAGTTCCAATGCTACGCCTTGAACCACTCGGCCATCTCTCCTAAAGAATCTTATGATTATGACCTAGAAAACGAGTAAATAGCGAGTCATTCATAGTATTGCAGTCTTCATCTTATTGCAGTATAGGTATGCCTGATCAATTATAAAAACAATAGAAAAAAAAAAAATAGAAAACGTTTCATCAAAGAAAGATCTTCCTTCGGGGTTCGATGGATAAAAAATATTTTTTTATTGTTAAAAGAAAAGACATTACATTAAAAACAAAAGATATATATCTTTTGTTTTATCAATAAGTAGCCTTTGTTATGGTTATAATATTTATACCGAACCAAATTAAACCAAGGAATTGGAACGAATCGAATCGTCTGATGGATTCATATTTTATACTATGATTGATTCCAGTTAGACAGTGTTTATATTTATAAAATGATTCCATAGGAATTCAAAAATCGCTTTCTTTCCAGTTTCAGAACTACTTACTTTTACCTCATGGATCTATTATAAATTCTGGAATCATACCAGGGATTTTAAAATTTTGATTGTATAGTGTATACACGCTATGCACACAAAATAGTTATTCTATATTTTATCATATCATAAAATCATAATTAGATTATTCGATTATTTGATTATTTTTCCTCTTTGGATCATAATCCAATCAAAACTAACTCCTCCAGGTATCCTAATTTGTAGGAAAAATTCCTTGATTCTTCCACTTAGATGAAATAGAACTAGTTCTGTTCATTGGTATACTACTCCATTGGTTTGGCTGACATCCAATCGGATTGAAACCTTTCCTCCTATTGATTCCTGTGAAAAAGGAACAATTTGAGTGGAAGGGAAGGCCCACATCTTTTTTTAGAATGAGTCTGTTTTTATGTTATTTCGTACTGTAAATTCCCTTTTTGTGGGATTCTTTTCCCCCGAGAGGTAATGCGAAGAATTATCGAATGGATTGTTAACTATGCCTAGATCGCGGATAAATGGAAATTTTATTGATAAGACCTTTTCAATTGTAGCCAATATCTTATTACGAATAATTCCGACAACTTCAGGAGAAAAAGAAGCATTTACCTATTACAGAGATGGTGCGATTTGATTTTTTGATTGATTTTTTGAATTTCTTTATCATTTTCAGTTTTACGAGAAAGCCATATGATTCATTCGGGATAGAAAGAAAACTATTATTGAAATAAACCTACGCTTGTTGAAGGTGAAGTTTGAAAATGGAACAACCCCTTCTGTCGTGTATCCTCGATTGATGCAGCCTCAGACGCTTTCATTTTGATTCGAGTCTTAAGCGAAAGGTTACACCTATGGGTTCTGTATTCCAGGTCAATCCCACTCTACTAGTACCAATGGGCGGCATAGGGGAAGAAGCGCTACACCTAGGAATCAACAACACAAAAACTTTGTTATAAATTATCCCCTTTCCTTATCGGGATCGGGACTACCAAGAATGGTTGGGACAACAAACATCCATCTCGTTCGTACTTTGGATACCCGTATAACCATCGAAGACCGTTGAAGTGACTAATTCCTGAAAATAGGGGGCGTTGAGGACAAAAAAATTGTTGGAGTTACCTTTTCTATATAGCACCAACGCCCTTGGTGTTAAGAAAATACCTCTTGCAGTAGGGTTGGCTAGAGATTTCTTGTAAAAACGCTAGCCCCTCTCAGTTTATAATGAGAATATTTCATTTTGATTTCATGGATTATTATCATTATGCACAGAAGGGAGGAGCCGTATGAGGTGAAAATCTCATGTACGGTTCTGGAACGGGGATTCTTTGAATAGAATGAACGACCGTAACGGATGTCAGCCCAATCCGAAGGAAATTATGCGGAAGCTTTACAAAATTATTACGAAGCTACGCGACTAGAAATTGATCCCTATGATCGAAGTTATATACTCTATAACATAGGCCTTATCCACACAAGCAACGGAGAACATACGAAAGCTTTGGAATATTATTTCCGAGCACTCGAACGAAATCCATTCTTACCGCAAGCTTTTAATAATATGGCCGTGATCTGTCATTACGTGCGACTATCTCCACTATAGAAAAGAGGAAAAAAGAGAAAATAGGCTAGTAAAACTAAATACTACAAATAAAAAATAAAACGGGCTTTCTACATAAGTATCGTACAAAACAACGATTTTTATTAGCTGTAGAAAAAAAAGAGACTTCATATAAGCCGAAATATGAAGAAATAGATATGCCCATTTTATTCTATGGATAAAGGATCCAATTGTTAGAGGAAGCACCGTAAAGATCAATTTGCGAGGTTTTGGGCCGATACAATAAGAACTGCTTACTTATGTCATGATATGAGATAAAAGTTAGGAATCAACTTATGTGATAGAGTCGATCCACTAAGGTATTAAGCAGCGGTGTAGCATCAGATCCCAAAGATAGTAAGCCCTTTCTTAATGGAGGAAAGTCTTTTTCAAAGATTCTATATGAATTTCTATATGAAACCGAGATAGTTACCTTTCAGAAAATTATACCGATAGCGGAGGATGTCTATGGTTCATTCTTCTGAAGGTGGGAGAAAAGATAAAACTGATTAGTAATCAAAATTCAAGTTTGAAACTC